TCAATGAACCTACAAAATCCTTCAAATTGTATCTGATTAAATCCGGGTATTGTAGTCATCCCCCCCCCCTTCCATCTCCAAACATTTTTTTGAATTTCCCATTTATCAAAAAACCCCACCCTTGATTCATTCTTCAGCTAATTAAATAGATGATCTATCAATGATGGAATTTCTATTCTGTTTACCGAATCACATGAAATTTTACCCAACTCCATATCTGGACGGACTATATGAAATCTGTATGAATCGAGGAATAAAGATCATTTTCTACTTCAATATTGGAGTTTGCACCAGATACAAATGGAAATCAATTGATAAAACATTCCTAGAAACAGAATTCTGCTGCTTAGACGTATTCATTATTAATGAATAGTATTTTTTATAGAATCTCAAAACAAAAATGATCCATTTCCACATTATGATGATAATAAATTTTCCAATCTGCTTGAATATCAGAAAAAGAAATAGATTCGACATTTGATCTTTTCGCCGAGATAAAGACATAATAATCAGATACAATATAGATAGAATCTTTTTTAGAACAAGTAACCCCCTTTAGATGTTATTTTATGAATTTTATTGTTCAAAAATGATTCGCAGAGAAGAGAGATATTTTGACGAAATTGGGTTTTTTTAGTAGAATAAGATTGTGAAGTGTATAAGAACAGGAGGTTTTATTTAGTTGTATTTTATAAATAAACACGTGTGAAAATCTCTATAGTCTTCTCTTTTTTATTGTCTTGCCGTTCTATTCGGGGCAGCACGGGTTGGGTTCTATCAAAACAAAATTTAAATTTTCTATTCAATGCAAAATGAAAATTGCAGTATGAGAATTTTCTGATATCTGATAACTCTTTCTAGGGAACCTTTATAGGGAACAGCTAGAATATAAATAATAGATAGCCGTGTAAAAATGTATTTTTGTTCCAGGGTTTACATAGACTCCTAAATGTTGTTATAATTGAAATTGAGAAGGGTTTTTTGATTTCAAAAAAAAAAATCAATATGATAGTTCTCTCTCAATTTGTATTTTTTTGTGTTATTAGGAAAACACTATTTTGATTTTGTGATTCAAATCCAGGAACTTTTCGTGCATTCGCAGTCATATTGTTAATGGTTCCAATTTTCATCAATTTTGTCTTTTGCGACTGAAAATACACATTTGACTTTTCAATAGAAAAGTGAGAGAAAGTTTTTTGTGTATTTTGAGATACCATACAATGAATCGAAAGAATGAATCAAATCCACTCAAAAAAAGGGAAGAAAAGAGGGCTTTCTTGTAGGAAAAATGAAGGAAAACAGAGCAAGTACAATAAAAAAAAGAAGTTCAGTAATCCGGGAAAATTTTTGTATCATTTTGGCGACATGGCCGAGTGGTAAGGCGGAGGACTGCAAATCCTTTTTTCCCCAGTTCAAATCCGGGTGTCGCCTGATCAACAAACAAAAACCTCGAAATCTCTTCTTTTCTTCTATTGCTATATGCTATAAGATAACAAAGATTCCGCAGCAGAAGCAGAGAAAACGGACTGGTGACTGTTGTCTTGATACTTGTTTGATTCTAAACATAGGGTGAGGTTTTTATAAAAGATGGACAATCTACTTGCATATTTAGGTCAAAGAAATATTCGAATGATAGAGGAGCTATCAAGACTTCACGATTCCCTTCTACTACTAAATACTAATTAATACTAATGTTTCTATTCTATTACTTATGTATTGGCTAATGACTGGCCTAGATTGGAGAGCCTGATAAGAAATCTAATTCAACTAAGAGTTCTGGAAAGGGCAGAAGGAAGATACTTTCTAACTCACAAGAATCTCTGAGTGCTCAAGCATCCAATCAATATTTGATTGGATGGATAATGAGCTTTCCTTTTTACCTTTTTCTCTAAAAAGGCGAAAATAAATTCTTTCTTTTCGGAAATCCCAAGTCAAGAATATACTGTCTCCCGCCGTTTCACATATCTAATATGGGCGGGGTACGGATTAGATCAAATAGGAACTAGCAATATGTAATAGATATTGATTTCTCTTTTTCTGCTTTTTGCTTATGAAATATCAAATGAAGGTCAACAAAAAAAGAATAGGCCTGAATTATTCCTTATTCCTACATGCTCCATTAGTAACATTCCCTTGTGGGGTTATTGCGTATTTTGCTTGTGGTTAATGTTTCCAAATTAGAAACATTAGAGGAGTTTAAGCGGATTTATTAGATTGGTTTAGCAATAATGTTCGGTCAGAATCCCTTTTTTATTTTGACTCTGCGCGAAGGATTCCACTATTATTATTAGTGTATTATAATTAGTGAGGAAAAATCGAACAATTCCTTCATATTTATATTTATAGAGATAGGGGACAGAATTCACATGGATATAGTAAGTCTCGCTTGGGCTGCTTTAATGGTAGTCTTTACTTTTTCCCTTTCACTAGTAGTGTGGGGAAGAAGTGGACTCTAGAAGTCCTAATCAATTGAGTTTAAGGAATCAAACTGTATCAATTTTGTTATAGATCGTTCTGCAACACGTTTTGAGCTATTTAAAATATCTTCTCCAAATTCCATTGGGATTGACTGGAATAATTTATTAGAAGAATTCTACTCTTTCAATCAAACAGATATTTCTATGATTCCCATGTTTGTATTTCGAAATAAATAGGATTCACAATGATTTGAATTTTTTTATTCCAACTGAATTCTTCGGCCAAATTTGATATTTAAATCAACGGGCTTTTACCTAGCGTATATGATGAATACTGGGTAGGTTCAGACTCTTTTCCCTCTTTACTGTTCAAAGAAGAAGTCATTTTATTTTTTTAAGTGTATACGCACGTTCGATGAGAAACAATATAGACATAGTGGTTGTCTGTCTAACGATATACTAGCAGAATAAGATCTTCAAACGAGTCATATATTGCACATTACCGCTTTCTAATTTTTTTTTTTCAATTCGATTTCCATTTTCTCGACTTATTGCATATCAAGGTTCGGGCATTCAAAATAGATTGACTCTTCCTTTTTGAAATTCGAAGAAGCGCCCGTGGAATTGATGTCAACGGTTCAATCAATTACTTCTTCGGACTGCTAAAAAAAAAAGATTCCTACGTGATTTTATTATTAATATGTCGATATCCATCCGTTTTTACTTTATTGATAATTGATAATTGATATTATTGATTTGATGATACCGAAATTCGGATTGGAAATCATCAAACATCTAGTAATGAGAACGATAAGAGTAAGAAAATGATTTGAGATGAATCGAGATTCATTGGAACAAATGGGTATAGATGTAACAAAATAAATGGAATTGGGTGCTATATCCACTCCAGAATGGATATTCACATATATGATGAATATAAATATTGTAATTTGATCTATTTAAGCCTCTATACTTTATTTTAGAATTCTTTTTTATTTTCTAATTATATATACTTTCTTTTTTCATTTTTTTCTAGAGTTTTCTAACTAGAATAACCCTAATAGATAGTATGGTAGAAAAAAAGATTCATCTATTTCTTTCTTACCATACTATCTATTAGTATATTGCTAATTCGAGCCCGTTCATTTCATTTAAGACGTAAAAATGGAATTGTCATTTTTTTATCAATTTTTGATAAGAACTCAGAAGTCAAGTTTCATTCAAATAAATTAATGATTCATTAATCATTTTGACTGACTGTTTTTACGTAAATGATAAGGAGAAAGGCGGTAGGAACTAGAATAAATAGTGCAGTAGCAATAAATGCAAGAATATTGACTTCCATAATCTTGTCGTTTTTTTACTTCGCAATAACTCGGGATTTAATCCCATAGAGATGATAAATCTTTTGCTTATAAATTCAATGAATTACCTCTCGATGATATTGAATAGGATCAATATCATGAATAACAATATCTGAGCTATCAAATAAATTCGTCATCGAGAATTGAATAGTATAACATAGGAAGTTCTTTTATCCATACCAACCCAACCTTGCCTTGGATTACTGACCCAATCCAAAATTCCTTTCATCTCTTTTTTTTTTTCTTTTTTTCTCTATAATCTACCCCGTCTTTCTTGTCAAATCATCTGATGAAGTATCATCAAAGCGCCCTTCCACTAGTCACATAGTTACAAACCTAAACAAACAATAAAAGCGAAAAAAGAGAAAAAGAAAGGAGTTTCGTTCGACATTTTACTGTGATTTTTTTGGAAGACAAAGAAGTGTGATAAAGATGAGACCTCATAAAACATCAAACAAATATTCATCAAATTCACTACCTTTTTGGGGGTATTTGTTCTTTCTTCGATGGGACCTTATTAAAATGAAAAAAATAAATAAAAAAAAAAAAAGAAAGCAAAAAGGATCCCCCCTTGCTTTGACAATGAAATTCTGCCCCAGCCCCTTCATAAATTAGAAAACGGTAGAGCTGAGTTGATGTATTTATTGGATCCGTCGGGACTGACGGGGCTCGAACCCGCAGCTTCCGCCTTGACAGGGCGGTGCTCTGACCAATTGAACTACAATCCCAGGGAAATAAGGGATCTAGCAGAAATTTTGATTCTTTTTATCTACGTATCAGGTCTTTCTGAAGGACAGGGGGGTTCTATCATCTTATGGTGGATTGGCGAATTATTGGGCCGAGCTGGATTTGAACCAGCGTAGGCATATTGCCAACGAATTTACAGTCCGTCCCCATTAACCACTCGGGCATCGACCCAGGAAGAATCAAATTGAAATTGGTAATCCATGAGAAACTTCCTTTCATAGTACCCTACCCCCAGGGGAATTCGAATCCCCGCTGCCTCCTTGAAAGAGAGATGTCCTGAACCACTAGACGATGGGGGCCTGCTTGTCCAACCGCCCTCATACTATGAGTATAGTATGAACAGTTTTTTGAAATTGTCAATAGAATGGAATATTCTAATTAGATCCGACGGATCTTTCCCACTTTCAGAATTGTATAGAATTTTTTGATTCGTCATTCATGAATCGTTCATTACCATTCGAAATCTATTATT